CCAACCGACCACAATGTATCAAATCAAATAACAATTGATACCATTATTCCAACAGTAAGACCCTTATTTGATAGAGATTCTCTATTCCTAATTACTGCAGTACGGAAAATACCGGAAAGAGTGGAAAGGAATGAAAATCTCACTGCTGATCCATTTGTGATACGTGAATGGGAGAAAAATCCGGATCAAACCCCTTCTTCGGTGAAAAAAAAAAAAAAAAGAGGGGGGGGCAAAATGGTCCGAAGCTTTGTTATTTTAGGTAGGTTCAAGTCTGACGGGAATAATATTCTACGACTAGAAACTCATTGATTTTCAAACCGATCCATTTAATATCTATTATTTGATTTACTAATCCTTTATATTGGGATGAGTCAAAAGTCAAATGTTTTGCCAAATCCTCGCGGGGCGATGAATCAAGATAATTTTGAATCAGAGCTCTGGATCTTTGTTCATCCCTTGCAGTAATAATATCTCGGGGTTTGCAGCGATAACTTGGGATATCTACTACACGACCATTAACTAAAATATGTCTATGGTTAACTAATTGCCTGGCTCCAGGAATGGTCGAAGCCATACCTAATCGAAAAAGGATGTTATCCAAACGCATCTCAAGTAGTTGTAGTAAAACCTGACCTGTTGACCCTTTGGCTTTTCCGGCAATACGAACATATCTAAGCAATTGTCGCTCTGTCAGACCATAATGAAAACGCAATTTTTGTTTTTCTTCGAGACGAATACGATATTGAGATCTTTTCCCGAAACGTGATTGGTTTCTAAGATCACTTCCGGATCTAGGTCTTTTACTAGTTAGTCCCGGTAAAGCCCCCAGACAGCGTATTTTTTTGAAACGAGGCCCTCGGTAACGAGACATAAAGACTCCTTGTTAAAATTTGATTTTACAGAATAAACTTAAATTAAGACTGAACTAAACGATAAACGAAACTAAATCTATTGAAGTACTACAAAAGAAGAATGAGATGAATTGTATCAATATCCGGATTATTTTGTATATATAGGAAGTGAAGGACCCCTTTCTTGATTTATTCTGTAGTGTAGAGATTTAACTGCTCCAATCAAATCAGTTTTTTATTCATAGTTGGAAGTTGCTACGACATAATAGATCGGTGACCCGACATTTTTAAAAGAAAAAAAGAGAGGAGTCTTTTCAATATTCCTTGAGATCAAGGAATATTGAAAAGCCGGCTATCGGAATCGAACCGATGACCATCGCATTACAAATGCGATGCTCTAACCTCTGAGCTAAGCGGGCTCACATAACAGAAATAAGTGCAATAGAACTAACTAACTATATCTATATAGAATGTTTTTTTTAATTCTTAATTTATATATTATACTTAATTTATAGCAGTTAGTTATAGCAGATTAGATTAATCATATTAGAGCAGATCGGTACTAAGGAAAGGATAAGATAAGGATGCAATCCAGATCATAATGAGACAGTTCGCTGGTTTCATTCAGAAAGGGGGGAGGTAGAACGAAAAAAAAAAAATGAATATCGACCGTTCCAGTATTAAAAATCGCGCGGGAAAAATGAGAGGGGGGGAGGGTATGTATATGTGGGATATCTCTATCCATATTGAATTGCAGATACATCAATGATAGAATCATTTCTGATGGGACCAAGTACGGGTCTTCCGATAGAGAATATGGACAAGAAATCAAAATAAAATAATAAAATAGGAGTAGACTTTTTTTCGATATTAGGAATCAGTATCTACTGAATTCAACGGTTCCGACATAAATAAATGAAAGAGGGGGATGGGATCACAATGAGATCTCGGTCTCATAAGGGGATATGGCGAAATTGGTAGACGCTACGGACTTGGTTGGATTGAGCCTTGGTATGGAAACCTACTAAGTGATAACTTCCAAATTCAGAGAAACCCTGGAATTAAAAATGGGCAATCCTGAGCCAAATCCTGTTTTCAGAAAACAAGGGTTCAGAAAGCGAGAACCAAAAAAAGGATAGGTGCAGAGACTCAAAGGAAGCTGTTCTAACGAATGGAGTTGATTAACATTGGTATAGGAATCCTTTTATCGAAATTCCAGAAAGGATGACCCTATCCTATATACGTACTGAAATATCAAACAATTAATCACGATCCGATTCCGTATTTTTTTTATATGAAAAATGGAAGAATTCTTGTGAATCGATTCCAAATTGAAGGAAGAATCGAATATTCAGTGATCAAATCATTCACTCCTCGGATAGATCTTTTGAAGAACTGATTAATCGGACGAGAATAAAGATAGAGTCCATTCTACATGTCAATACCGACAACAATGAAATTTATAGGAAGGGGAAAATCCGTCGACTTTAGAAATCGTGAGGGTTCAAGTCCCTCTATCCCCAATAAAAAGAAAAGAGCCCATTTTACTACCTAACCTCTTTATTTCGTCATCGGTTCCAAATTAGTTATGTTTCTTATTCACTCTACTCTTTCACAAACGGATCCGGACAGAAACCCTTCTCTCTTAT